AAAAGAACTCTATTTCAGAACTATGAGACAGAATATTCTGTTTTCTTATTTAGTCTTTACTTTATTTTTCTATTTAAAGTGGATCAATTTAGATAATGGAATTTTAGAGAATGTAAATTTAAGTAAACTACTAAATATACTTAAAACAAGGTAGTAAGTCGCAAGATGGAGAAAATAATTGAAGTTATTATAGGGAAGTATAGAGATATCCTATTTGAAGGAGGACGGGATTCAAATCAGGGAAGAGAGCCTTCTTTCTATTAATTTGATCGAAATTCGTTTTTCTTTTCCTGTCTCTATGATTTTGATTTTCGATGAATGAGCCTGTCTGTGGTAATGCTTTTACCTCTATTCTATAAATCTAAAAAAAAAAGACATATTAGGGCTATACGGATTCGAACCGTAGACCTTCTCGGTAAAACAGATCAAACGGATTATTATCGAACTGATTCGAACTGTTTCAAAGACCCAACATGCATTTTTTTGCATTGGGCTCTTTCATAAACTGATTTAAAAATAAGTTAGTCCACCATAGTTTTTCTTTACGGAAAAATAAAGATAATGAGATGGCTCCCTGTGCTCTGATTGATTATTTGTATTATGATCTATCTAGGAGCAATACCAAAGTGTTTCAAAGGAAGGATTACCTTGACTTAGGTCTGCCTCCGGCCTAAATTAAATCAACCTAAGTGAAATGGAGTCTCTATCGTTCCACTGCAAGAGTTAACTATGAGACTTCATACACCTTAAAGTTCATAGAACGAAAAGAAATCTTTTGGAGGCCCTTATCCTCATTACGCCTAGCATTTAGTGGGTTGGATATTTACCTTATCAACTAGCAAATCCATAAGGGTTCTATTTGATTAGGCACCTGAATTGGCACCTGAATCGGACTGAACCGACTGTTTGTCAGGCTACTGTTCTCCTATTCTCTCGAATCTATGAAGTAAGACATTGATTTTGCAATAAGATCAATTATGTTCATTGCATAATAAGCTCCTTTGAAAAGCATTGGCGCACGTGTAAACGAGTTGCTCTACCGAACTGAGCTATAGCCCTTATCAGAGATATCTTAACATATAGATAATTTCTTGTCAAGATGAATATTCTCTAATGGCAGAGGATATCCCTTTGATCTGTATCTGTTTAGTATATAACAGACCAATAACGGAGTGGTATTGCTTAGAAAAGTGATTCGATATATAATCGATCGAAGTAATGAGTCTTCCTTTGTGGTGATAAATTGCCTACTTAACTCAGTGGTTAGAGTATTGCTTTCATACGGCGGGAGTCATTGGTTCAAATCCAATAGTAGGTAAGTAGGTAGAAAAATTACTAGATAGCATTGGACTTACTTCGCTTCGCTATCTAATAACTTTTTCTACCCCTATTCCCTTTTTCTTTGTATCAACTATAAACCATTGGATTGTCTTCAATTGGATGGGGGAATCCAATTGACAGCTTCGATTCGTATCCTAGCTCGTCTGAGAGCTAGCTTCGCTTCAACCAATTCTTTCGTACCCTCAGCTTTACTCAAGTTAGCTTCGGCTATTTTAAGTGTCTGTTGAGCTTCTTCCGGATCAATATCACTACCCAGTTCTGCATCATTTCCTAAAATGATGATCTCATTATTAACTATTCTCGCAAAACCGCTCCACAGAACCGCCGTTAACCATTGGTCGTTGAGAAGGCGTATTCTCAAAGGACCCATATCTACTGCTGTGTTAATCGGGGCGTGGTTTGGTAATACGCCAATTTGGCCACTATTAGTGGATAAAATGATTTCTTTCACTTCACAATCCCAAATAATTCGCTTAGGAGTCAGTACATAAAGATTTAATTTCATTTCTTCGATTTGTTCTCCTCTTCTAAGGTTATAGCTTTCGTGCTAGCTTCATCGATGTTACCCACCAAATAAAAAGCCTGTTCGGGTAGGCCATCTAATTCTCCGGAAAGGATTAGTTGAAATCCCCTAATAGTTTCCGCAAGACCAACATACTTTCCTGCGGAACCGGTAAAAACTTCTGCCACAAAGAACGGTTGTGATAAGAAACGCTCAATTTTTCTTGCTCTTGCTACAGTTAAACGATCCTCCTCTGATAATTCATCCAACCCAAGAATAGCGATAATGTCCTGAAGTTCTTTGTAACGTTGTAAAGTTTCCTTAACTCTTTGCGCAGTTTCATAATGTTCGTTGCCAACAATCCGAGGCTGTAACATAGTTGAGGTTGAATCTAAAGGATCTACTGCTGGATAAATACCCTTGGAAGCTAATCCTCTGGAAAGTACGGTAGTAGCATCCAAATGTGCAAATGTTGTGGCAGGAGCAGGGTCGGTCAAATCGTCCGCGGGTACATAAACAGCTTGAATCGAAGTTATAGATCCCTTTTTAGTAGAAGCAATTCTTTCTTGCAAAGAACCCATTTCTGTACTAAGAGTAGGTTGATAACCCACTGCAGAGGGCATTCTCCCTAATAAAGCGGATACTTCCGATCCTGCTTGAACAAAACGAAAGATATTATCGATGAATAAAAGTACGTCTTGCTTATTAACATCTCGGAAATATTCTGCCATAGTTAGGGCAGTTAAACCAACTCTCATACGAGCTCCCGGTGGTTCATTCATTTGGCCATAGACTAGAGCTACCTTTGATTCCTCAATATTTTTTTCATTAATTACTCCGGATTCTTTCATTTCCATATAAAGATCATTTCCTTCACGAGTCCGTTCCCCTACTCCACCAAATACGGATACGCCCCCATGAGCTTTAGCAATGTTATTGATTAATTCCATGATGAGTACTGTTTTACCTACTCCAGCTCCCCCGAATAGTCCTATTTTTCCTCCACGTCGATAAGGAGCTAAAAGATCGACAACCTTAATACCTGTTTCAAAGATGGATAATTTCGTATCTAACTCGATAAAGGCAGGTGCAGATCTATGAATAGGGAACGTCGCACTACTATCTACAGGACCCAAATTGTCAACAGGCTCCCCAAGAACGTTGAAAATTCGTCCGAGAGTAGCTCCACCGACTGGAACACTGAGAGGAGCTCCCGTGTCAATCACTTCCATTCCTCTCATCAACCCGTCTGTAGCACTCATAGCTACAGCTCTAACTCGATTATTTCCTAATAATTGTTGTACCTCGCAAGTCACATTAATTTGCTTATCGGCAGTGTCTCTATTCTGGACTACCAAAGCGTTATAAATATAAGGTAACTTGCCCGGGGGAAAAGTGACATCTAGCACGGGTCCAATAATTTGATCGATACGACCTGTACTTTTTTCTTCAAGTGTGGAAACCCCGGGACGAGAAGTAGTAGGATTGGTTCTCATAATTATCACATAATAAAAAAAAAAAAAGAATTTGTCGAAATTTTTCTTTTTTTCTTGTTGAATAATGCCAAATCAAATCCAAAAAAATATCCAAAAATCCAAAAGTAAAGAGAAAATGAATTAGTTAATTCAATAAGAGCGAAAAGGGGCCCAAGACTTTATTTCGTTGCCCAAGCGAATCCCATTCAATCGTTTACTCATGGAATGAGTCCGTTGGAAAATGCAATCCACCTTTTTTTTCATATACATTTTGCCTTTTGTGTAGGATCTGTGCCTACTCTACTTTCCTATCTAGGACTTCGATATACAAAATATATACTACTGTGAAGCATAGATTGCTGTCAACAGAGAATTTTCTTAGTATTTAGTTAGGTATTTGCATTCAAAATAAGAAAAGGTCCTATTAATAACTTGTAAAATAAGGATTCGGGATTGATTTGGGTTGCGCTATATCTATCAAAGAGTATACAATAATGAAGGATTTGGTAAATCAAATCCATGGTTTAATACTGAACCGTGTTAACTTACCATAACAACAACTCAATTCCTATCGAATTCCTATAGTGGAATTCCTATAGGATAGAACATACACAGGGTGTACACAATATATATGAATGAAACATATTCATTAACTTAAGTATGCTCTCAATTTTCTTTAATGAGTTGATATTATATTAATTGAATATCTTTTTTGTTTTACGATATTTTTACTAAAGTTGGATTTACGCCTAATTCACATCGAGTAGACCCTGTTATTGTGAGAATTCTTAATTCAAGAGTTGTAGGGAGGGACTTATGTCACCACAAACAGAAACTAAAGCAAGTGTTGGATTTAAAGCTGGTGTTAAAGATTATAAATTGACTTACTACACTCCGGAGTATGAAACCAAGGATACTGATATCTTGGCAGCATTCCGAGTAACTCCTCAGCCTGGGGTTCCCCCGGAAGAAGCAGGGGCTGCAGTAGCTGCCGAATCTTCTACTGGTACATGGACAACTGTTTGGACTGATGGACTTACCAGTCTTGATCGTTACAAAGGACGATGCTATCACATTGAGCCTGTTGCTGGGGAAGATAACCAATGGATCTGTTATGTAGCTTATCCATTAGACCTATTTGAAGAGGGTTCCGTTACTAACATGTTTACTTCCATTGTGGGTAACGTATTTGGTTTCAAAGCCCTACGTGCTCTACGTCTAGAGGATCTACGAATTCCCGTTGCTTATGCAAAAACTTTCCAAGGCCCGCCTCATGGTATCCAAGTTGAAAGAGATAAGTTGAACAAGTATGGTCGTCCTTTATTGGGATGTACTATTAAACCAAAATTGGGATTATCCGCAAAAAATTACGGTAGAGCGTGTTATGAGTGTCTACGTGGTGGACTTGATTTTACCAAAGATGATGAAAACGTAAACTCACAACCATTTATGCGCTGGAGAGACCGTTTTGTCTTTTGTGCCGAAGCTATTTATAAAGCACAGGCCGAAACCGGTGAAATTAAGGGGCATTACTTGAATGCGACTGCAGGTACATGTGAAGAAATGATGAAGAGAGCTATATTTGCGAGAGAATTAGGGGTTCCTATTGTAATGCATGACTACATAACTGGGGGATTCACCGCAAATACTAGTTTGGCTCATTATTGCCGCGACAATGGCCTACTTCTTCACATTCACCGTGCAATGCATGCAGTTATTGATAGACAGAAAAATCATGGTATGCATTTCCGTGTATTAGCTAAAGCATTGCGTATGTCTGGGGGAGATCATATCCACGCCGGTACAGTAGTAGGTAAGTTAGAAGGGGAACGCGAAATGACTTTAGGTTTTGTTGATTTATTGCGCGATGATTTTATTGAAAAAGATCGTGCTCGCGGTATCTTTTTCACTCAGGACTGGGTATCCATGCCAGGTGTTATACCGGTAGCTTCAGGTGGTATTCATGTTTGGCATATGCCAGCTCTGACCGAAATCTTTGGGGATGATTCCGTATTACAATTTGGTGGAGGAACTTTAGGACATCCTTGGGGAAATGCACCTGGTGCAGCAGCTAATCGAGTGGCTTTAGAAGCCTGTGTACAAGCTCGTAACGAAGGGCGCGATCTTGCTCGTGAAGGTAATGAAATTATCCGAGCAGCTTGCAAATGGAGTCCTGAACTAGCCGCGGCTTGTGAAGTATGGAAGGCGATCAAATTCGAGTTCGAGCCGGTAGATACTATCGATAACTAGATAAAACTAAATATAAAGAAGGTCTAAATAAAAAATAAACGAAATAAAAAGAGAAAAAATAAGTTATGAAATGCAGTAATTCTTCTTTATTCTTCTAATTGATTGCAATTAAACTCGGCTCAATCTTTTTTTAGAAAAAGATTGAGCCGAATAAAAATAGATCCTGATAGGATCAGGACACTTGACAAATCGAGATTAGTCTATTCTATAATATCTAGAATATATAAAGGTATAATACAATAAACAAATACAAATAAAATCATAGTATTATCATATGATAATGGAATCAAATACGCAGTATTTACAGAAAAAAGTCTTCGTTTATTGGGAAAGAATCAATATACTTTTAATGTCGAATCGGGATTCACTAAGACAGAAATAAAGCATTGGGTCGAACTCTTCTTTGGTGTTAAGGTAGTAGCTGTGAATAGCCGTCGACTACCTGGAAAGGGTAGAAGAATAGGACCTATTCTGGGACATACAATGCATTACAGACGTATGAGCATTACCCTTCAACCGGGTTATTCTATTCCACTTCTAGATAGAGAAAAAAACGAAAGTAGAATGAATGAAAAAAGACATAGTTTGGAAGTAAGACCCTTTTATTTTATAAGACTCTCTTGCAAAAAAGAGGTCGTTTTAAACTTTTAACAAGTGTAATCGTGAGTCAACAAGTGACTCGAACTGTGTGTAAGAAAATAAGCATTTTTTTTTTTCAAAATGCTAGAACTAGATAAGGAAGTTTTTTATAACCTTGATAAAAAGGGTAGTTTTAGTTTATGACTCCGATCAAGAGCGATAAATCCTTGCGGTAGACGTTTTGTTCCTAATTTTTCCGGACCAAACCTCTGACCCAACAATAGTTTCTCGAAAAACTCACTCCACCCGGCCGGCATTTTTATACCTTATACCCTTTTTGGGTGGTATATCGACCGGCTTAAAATAAAAAGTCTAAGAGGGTAGGGACCCATATTAGGTAAGATAATTTGCCCTTTGAGTTTGATTGAATATACTATTTTTCCGCCTTTACCACGCATTATTGTATGCGCTTCTAGAGGAGTATGTATGCTAGAAGTAAATTCTAGCCGCTTTCTTTTGAATCCTAAAATTCGATTAGAAGGATAGAAAGGCCATGAGGGTGGGAAAAGAAAAATCAAATCTTTTTAATTAGTTCTCCTTTTTTGCAATTTTATTATCTATTCCTTTCATTTTTTTACAAAATATTTTTTATAGATATAGTAAAGTATTCTATAAAAAATATTTATTTGGCAAACTAAAAAATACAATAGTCAATATTCCTTATAATAGATATACTTAATTATATCATAAGAATCTTAAGATATTTTTAGAATAGATAGAAATAGTAAATTTGAATTGAGACACCTATTCTATGACGGATTTAAACTTACCTTCTATTTTCGTGCCTTTAGTAGGCTTAGTATTTCCGGCAATTGCAATGGCTTCCTTATTTCTTTATGTGCAGAAAAATAAGATTGTCTAGTATTTTTAGTGTAAGTAATATCCTATGGTAGTGTATGTGGCTCTTTCTACACACAAATAAAAAATCGCTTATAGAATAGATATAGATTCGGATATAGGCTACGAGCATAAATGCATGAATATGCGGAGCCGGGTATAGCGAGTTTTCTTTTAATTGAATCAACAAATATTTTTTGAATAGAAAGTAAATGTATCTAACCTATTATTTGACAGGAGTACTAGTTGCTGAAGAGGATTTCAGAATCAAAAAAAATAAAGTCAAAATTATTTAGCTTATTCTCTCAATTTCAATCGACCACTGCTGAATTTAGTATATCTAATATGAATTGGCGATCAGAACATGTATGGGTAGAACTTCTAAAAGGTTCTCGAAAAAAGGGTAATTTTTTCTGGGCCTGTATTCTTTTTCTAGGTTCACTAGGATTCTTATCAGTTGGGGCTTCCAGTTATCTTGGTAAGAATATTATATCTATACTTCCATCTCAACAAATTCTTTTTTTTCCACAGGGGGTCGTGATGTCTTTCTACGGAATCGCGGGCCTATTCATTAGCTCCTACTTGTGGTGTACTATTTTGTGGAATGTAGGTAGTGGTTATGACCGATTCGATAGAAAAGAGGGAATAGTGTGCATTTTTCGTTGGGGATTCCCTGGAATAAAACGTCGCGTCTTCCTTCAATTCCTTATGCGGGATATCCAATCAATTAGAATTCAGGTTAAAGAGGGTCTTTCTCCTCGTCGTATCCTTTATATGGAAATCCGGGGCCAGGGGGTCATTCCCTTGACTCGTACTGATGAGAAGTTTTTTACTCCACGAGAAATGGAACAAAAAGCTGCCGAATTGGCCTATTTCTTGCGCGTACCAATTGAAGTATTTTGAGTACCCATTTTTTTTTACTTAATTTAATGAAGAATAATTGGAAGAAGTGAGATATATCCCATACTATTTTTCCATTTTCATCCGAAAGGTCTTTTTTTTTTTTTCTATTTTACTATTCCACTCCATCTAGATTTAAGAAAGAACCCAATGCAATGAAATTCCACTAATATACAAAAAAGAAGAATAGATACAGGGTATAAAACCTTGCTATCTATAGAGTTTTTGCTTCAAAGAAAAAGACATATCATATGGAGTTAGGGAATGAAATAGAGTCAGCGAATGAAGCAGGTTCATTAACAACTCAATTTACAGATCAAAAATGAAAAAAAAGAAAGCATTGCCTTCTTTACTATATCTTGTATTTATCGTACTTTTGCCCTGGGGGGTCTCTTTCTCATTTAACAAATGTCTGGAACTTTGGATTAAGAATTGGTGGAATACCCGGCAATCCGAAACCTTCTTAACTGATATTCAAGAGAAAAGGATTCTAAAAAGATTCATAGAATTAGAAGAACTTTCTCTCTTGGACGAGATGATAAAAGGGAAACTAAAGACACATGCACAAAAACCTCCTATAGGGATACACAAGGAGATAATACAATTGGTCAAAATGGATAATGAGGATCATCTCCATATCATTTTGCATTTCTCGACAAATATAATATGTTTGGCTATTCTAAGTGGTTCTTTTTTTCTGAGTAAAGAGGAACTTGTCATTTTTAATTCTTGGGTTCAGGAATTCCTCTATAACTTAAATGACTCAATAAAAGCTTTTTTTATTCTTTTAGTTACTGATTTTTTTGTTGGATTTCATTCCACCCGCGGTTGGGAACTAGTAATTCGTTGGGTCTACAACGATCTTGGATGGGCTCCTAATGAACTAATTTTCACTATTTTTGTTTGTAGTTTTCCAGTAATTCTAGATACATGTTTGAAATTTTGGGTATTTTTTTGTTTAAACCGTCTATCTCCTTCGCTTGTAGTCATTTATCATTCAATTAGTGAAGCATAAATTCATTCAATTTCCTGTTCCTGATATTAATCAAATTAGCATCTTTCTTTAGAAAGAAAGCCCTTTTCCATTTTAGCAAAATTCTTTCTATTTCTACTACAACTGTTGTAGTAGAATGACAACAGACTCGTGTATAGAGAACTAAATTAACTTAGCTACCTATCTAATTTATTGTAGAAATTCAGGGATCCTCGATTGGACATGGAAAATAGAAATACTTTTTCTTGGGTAAAGGAACAGATGACTCAATGGATTTCTGTATCGATCATGATATACGTAATAACTCAGACATCCATTTCAAATGCGTATCCCATTTTTGCGCAGCAAGGTTATGAAAACCCACGAGAAGCAACTGGACGAATTGTATGTGCTAATTGCCATTTAGCTAGCAAGCCTGTGGATATTGAAGTTCCCCAAGCAGTGCTTCCCGATACTGTATTTGAAGCAGTTCTTCGAATTCCTTATGATATGCAATTGAAACAAGTTCTTGCTAATGGAAAAAAGGGAGGGTTGAATGTGGGTGCTGTTCTTATTTTGCCTGAGGGATTCGAATTAGCGCCGCCCGACCGTATTTCCCCTGAGTTGAAAGAAAAGATAGGAAATCTCTCTTTTCAGAGTTATCGTCCCGATAAAAACAATATTCTTGTCATAGGCCCTGTTCCCGGTAAGAAATATAGTGAAATTGTCTTTCCTATTCTTTCCCCCGATCCTGCTACGAAGAAAAATGCTTATTTCTTAAAATATCCCATATATGTAGGGGGAAACCGAGGAAGAGGACAGATCTATCCTGATGGTAGTAAGAGTAACAATACGGTCTATAATGCTACCTCAACAGGTATAGTAAGAAAAATACTACGTAAAGAAAAAGGGGGGTATGAAATATCCATAGTTGATGCATCAGATGGACGCCAAGTGATTGATACTATACCTCCTGGGCCAGAACTTCTTGTTTCAGAGGGGGAATCCATCAAGCTTGATCAACCATTAACAAGCAATCCTAATGTAGGAGGTTTTGGTCAGGGGGACGCAGAAATAGTGCTT